GAGTAATTGAACAAACACTGAATGAGACAATACCTGAAGGTTCACAAGAAGCTGAACCTTTATTTGAGAAGGGCTTATTTGATCTAATGGTACCGCGTAATATTTTAAAAGGTGTTCTTAGTGAATTATTGCAGCTCCACAATTTTTTTCCTTTTAATAAAAATGAAATTAAGTAGATTATTCACTTAATTTATTTGATTTCTGTCACCAAATAAATTTTTTATTGGATTTGGTGACAGAAAGTTTCATTGTAGTAAAAAAGAATGCAAATCCTTTTTTGTTTTTGTTTGAATAATTTTTTATTTTATCTATATTATGAATTGATTGATTGCTTTACTAATCAACAAGAGAAATTCCTTGAAATTAGGTAAACAGATGAAAACTAACTTCATGTTTCCCCCTCCCTCTGACATATATCTTTTTCTTTTATCATATGTATAATGTATGTATAATAATTATAACTAATATTTCTAATTTATAATAAACTAATAAAAATTTAGTAAAAATAAAATATAAAAATAACAGGTACAAATATTAAATCGAGGTATTCCTTCTATGACATTTTTAAATAACTTTCCCTCTATTTTTGTGCCTTTCGTGGGCTTAGTATTTCCGGCAATTGCAATGGCTTCTTTATTTCTTCATATTCAAAAAAACAAAATTTTGTAGATCCGATCAAAAGTCCAAATTTTATCAATTTTGTTTTTTCACGACTTACACTTCGATCATAACACGGATATCTATATGGGTAAATTCATTTAAATCGTTATTGGAAAATGGATTGGGATCAGATCGAGAGCTTCTTTTTTAAATGTAAAGTTCATGTATTTATATGTATGTAACTATCTATTAGGATGGTTTTCCATATAACCAATTCAATTGTAATGAATTACTCCTAAAGATTCACAACACACAAGAATTGCACTAGTTGATGCGAGTTACTTTGGAAAAAAGAGTCAATTTAAATTCCTTTGAGTTAAGTTATCTTATCAATTCCAATAAAATGCAACTAAATTTAGTATGGGTTGGCGATCAGAACGTATATGGATAGAACTTATAGTGGGATCTCGAAAAATAAGTAATTTCTTTTGGGCCTTTATTCTTTTTTTAGGTTCATTAGGATTCTTATTGGTCGGAATTTCGAGCTATTTTGGTATGAATTGGATATCTTCATTTCCATCTCAACAAATCCTTTTTTTTCCACAAGGAATCGTGATGTCTTTCTATGGGATCGCGGGTCTCTTTATTAGTTCCTATTTGTGGTGTACAATTTGGTGGAATGTAGGCAGCGGTTATGATAGATTTGATAGAAAAGAGGGATTAGTTTGTATTTTTCGTTGGGGATTTCCTGGAAAGAATCGTCGTATCTTCCTCAGATTTCTTATGAAAGACATTCAATCTATCAGAATAGAAATGAAAGGGGGTATTTATACTCGTCGTGTACTTTATATGGAAATAAGAGGTCAGGGATCTATACCCTTGACTCATACTGATGATAATTGGACTCCGCGAGAAATGGAACAAAAAGCTGCCGAATTGGCTTATTTTTTGCGTGTCCCAATGGAAGTTTTTTGATATGAACAAACTTATTATTATAAGGAGGAAATCACTTAAGAAGTCTTTGTCTGTTTTTTTTTTTTTTTACTTTTTATTTGATTTTCAATATTCGGACAATATTCGGAATTGATATGTTAGATACAGATAGATCCTATCTTATCAATTCTTTATCCTTTCTTTCATAACTTTCATAAATATATGCTTATTTTTCTTTAGATCCTTCCTTTTTCGTTCTTGGCCGATTATTAGGTCGATAATAGTAATAAAATTTCATTCTTGTTTTTCTACTCATTGTGAATCATCAAAAAAAATGACAAAAAAGAAAGCATTCATTCCCTTTCTATATCTTGCATCTATAGTACTTTTGCCCTGGTGGATCTCTCTCTCATTTAATCAAAGTCTGAAATCTTGGGTTACAAATTGGTGGAATACTAGACAATCCGAAACTTTATTAAATCATATTCAAGAAAGAAATATTCTAGAAAAATTTTTAGAATTAGAAGAACTCTTGCTGTTGGACGAAATGATAAATGAAAACCCAGAAAGACAACTTCATATCGGAATTCATAAAGAAACAATCCAGTTGATCAAGATATACAATGAAGATCGTATCCATATGATTTTGCACTTATCGACAAATATAATCGCTTTCATCATTCTAAGTGGTTATTATATTCTGGGTAATCAAGAACTTTTTCTTCTTAATTCGTGGGTTCAAGAATTCATATATAATTTAAGCGACACAATCAAGGCTTTTTTTATTCTTTTATTAACCGATTTATGTATAGGATTTCATTCACCTGACGGATGGGAACTTGTGATTGGCTCTGTCTACAAAGATTTTGGATTTTCTCATAATGATCAAATTATATCTGGTCTTGTTTCCACGTTTCCAGTCATTATAGATACAATTTTTAAATATTGGATTTTCCAATATTTAAATCGCGTATCTCCGTCACTTGTAGTGATTTATCATTCAATGAATGACTGAAAAAGAATCCACTAATAAAATTATAAAGCTTTCCAAATCATATTATTAGACCCATCGAGGGTATTCGCTCTATTTTTGTTGAAGTAAAATTTTCTGGAAAATGATTTCCAGTAAATAGCAGATTCTTGGATAGGGAACTCTACTAGTGACCTACCTAATTTTATTGTAAAACTTTTAGGGATCAATGATTAGACCATGCAAACGCAAACTCAAAAGACTTTTTCTTGGATAAAGGAAGAGATTATTCGATCTATTTCCATATTGTTCATAATATATATAATTACTGGAGCATCCATTTCAAGTGCATATCCCATTTTTGCACAGCAAGGTTATGAAAATCCACGAGAAGCTACTGGGCGTATTGTATGTGCCAATTGCCATTTAGCCAACAAGCCCGTGGATATTGAGGTTCCGCAAGCGGTACTTCCTGATACTGTATTTGAAGCAGTTGTGCGAATTCCCTATGATATGCAACTGAAACAAGTTCTTGCTAATGGTAAGAAAGGATCTTTGAATGTGGGGGCTGTTCTTATTTTACCCGAGGGGTTTGAATTAGCTCCCTCCGATCGTATTTCGCCCGAGATGAAAGAAAAGATAGGCAAGCTATCTTTTCAGAGTTATCGCCCCAATAAAAAAAATATTCTTGTAATAGGTCCTGTTCCCGGTCAGAAATATAGTGAAATAACCTTTCCTATCCTTTCCCCCGACCCTGCTACTAATAAAGATGTTCACTTCTTAAAATATCCGATATATGTAGGTGGAAACCGGGGAAGGGGTCAGATTTACCCTGATGGGAGCAAGAGTAACAATACAGTGTATAATGCTACAGCAGGAGGTATAGTAAGCAAAATAATACGAAAAGAAAAAGGCGGGTACGAAATAACCATAACAGATCCATCTGATGGGCGTCAAGTTGTTGATATTATTCCTCCAGGACCAGAACTTCTTGTTTCAGAGGGTGAATCTATAAAACTTGATCAACCATTAACAAGTAATCCGAATGTGGGTGGATTTGGTCAGGGGGATGCAGAAATAGTACTTCAAGATCCATTACGTGTCCAAGGCCTTTTGTTCTTCTTTGCATCTGTTATTTTGGCACAAATCTTTTTGGTTCTTAAAAAGAAACAGTTTGAAAAAGTTCAATTGTCAAAAATGAATTTTTAGATACTCTGCATATTTATCAACTGTTTTTTTTTTTCTTATATTTTTTTTTTTTGAAATTCGTATGTACTGTCTTTTTAGCTTTCTAGCCATAGTATTTAAAATTAAATTGGGAAGAACACTATTGTATTGGATTGACTTTAGGAATCAAAATTGGAAAAATATTTTTATGTCACTATATGTAAAAATCAATCTTTTCTATTCGAATCGAATAGAATCCAATAGAATCCAATTCCCTTAGATAATACAAATAAGATACATAAGCGGGGAATAGAAAGACAAGTATGAATGGGGGAACACAATGAATTCTAGTTCTCTAGTTCTAGGGAGGATGATTTGTCTTCCTTCCTTGAGCTTGAGTTTGACACAAGAAAAGGATTTTCAAATCCTTTTCTTGTGTCAAACTCATAAGGACTCTGATTTATGATTATTGATTCCATTTGGAAAATCTTTCTATTCTTACGTTTAGATTTTGGATAGGGTTCTTGTATTATTCTTTTTTTTTTTATTGATTTTATTGAATTATGTAAGTAGACAAATCAAAAAGATAAGGGAAATTGATTGAGCAAAAAGAACTTATTTAATGAACTTATTAAAAAAATTGTACTTTTATGATTGTACTCTTATTATATACTCAAATTCAATCAATATAACTTTTTTTAATTATCATCAAAAAACGAAAGAGATTTGTTTGAAATAACAAACAAAGTCATTTATCTTGTCATAGAATTTAGAAATAATTAGGAAAATCTTATGATTATTATGAACTCAACGGGGACCCTCTCGAATCAGACAAAGAAAGAAAGGACAGGTCCCGTTGAGTTCTTACGCTTTCATTTTACAAGTCAGTTCATCTGATTCTTAAAGGGATGAACCCAATCCGGAATATGAACCATAAAAGAAAATACCTATTAAACTAATCAAAGCAATACCAGTTACAGTACCTATTATCCAAAGAGGAATCCTTCCTGTAGTATCGGCCATTTACCCGGCTGCCCTCCACATTTCATCAAGCGGTCATGCTAGAGACATAAACAGTCATAGATAATTATCAAATGATATCCTTCCAATTGCAATAAGATAATTTAGACTAACTATGCATTCGATTATTCTTACTTTCTTACTTAATGAAAGACTTATTTAATTAAAGAAATAATTGGAAAATAAAACAGCAAGTACAAAAATGAGTAACAACCCCCAGTAAAGGCTGGTACGATTCAATTCAACATTTTGTTCGTTCGGGTTTGATCGTGTCATAGTTTTATATTTTGGATTAGGTTTATCGTTGGAT